AGATGAACTACAAAAATTCTTTATCATGAACTATCTAACGTGCACATCAACATCAACAATTATATGGCCACAAAAAAGAAATAGTAACATCAAAGGAAATGAAGAAAACGGAAAAAAAAACACAAAGAAAAGGGCTCGATTCTTTTTGTGTAATCCATCTAAGATGTTTAATATTACCACTCCACCCCTGAACTCTATTAGACTAGACTTTTAGGTCTTTCAACCAACAAATTAAACCATTCGAATATTATCGAAATAGAAAGATTTTTTTTGTAGCGCAAAAAAAAGGTAAACAAAATCAAATAAATAAAGAATTCTTCATTATAGATTCCGCGAATATACCTAAAAAAATGCATCTATTCTTTAATCATCTAGGAAAAAGATATCGACAGATACTTAAATAGATACTCATACCAATGAATCATGTGCCAGGAACCAGATTTGAACTGGTGACACGAGGATTTTCAGTCCTCTGCTCTACCAACTGAGCTATCCCGACCATTCTTGACGCATAAGACTCATTTTTATTTTATGAGATTACTGGAGTATATGTCAATGAATCTATATCAACTAAGTAAAAAAAAAAGACGAAAAATAAAAGTTTGTAAGTTAGTTTCAGTAGTAGGAATTATTTTGTATTGTTTTGTTAATCACGCATATGAGAATTCCTTGCTCAAAAATAAAATCTTCATTTGTACGTTTATCATAAAAAAAAATTCTATGTGTTTCACATATATATTTAAAAACTTGTGACTTGTAATTATGATAAGAAATTTTTGAAAATAAAAAGAAAAATTCCAATTTAGTTGTGAAAGAATAAACTGAATATAAACTGAATAAAGCACATAAATAACGACTTAAAGATAGAGGGGGTATGAGAAATTAGAAAGTTAAACAGGCATTTTGGGGATAGAGGGACTTGAACCCTCACGATTTCTTAAATCGACGGATTTTCCTCTTACTATAAATTTCATTGTTGTCGGTATTGACATGTAGAATAGGACTCTATCTTTATTCTCGTCTGATTGATCAGTTCTTCAAGGGATTTATCAGATTATGATGGAGTGAATAATTTGATCAATGAATATTCCATCTTTTCTTCAACTTGGAATTGATTTGATTCACATCTTTCATTTGTGAATATTTTTATCACAAATGGATCTTCATTAATCAATTGAAATACTATTTCAGTATATATATGTTTATCTTTGATCCATTCCTGGAATTTTGACGGAAGGATTCTTTTCCTAATGCAAAAAAGAAAAATCGTCAACTCCTTTTGTTAGAACAGCTTCCATTGAGTCTCTGCACCTATCCCTTTTTTATTATCACTTTCTGAACTTTTCTTTGTTTTCGGAAAACAGGATTTGGCTCAGGATTGCCCTTTGTGAATTCCAGGGTTTCTCTGAATTTGAAAGTTCTCACTTGGTAAGTTTCCATACCAAGACTCAATCCAATTAAGTCCGTAGCGTCTACCAATTTCGCCATATCCCCCTCTTTCATCTATACTCGATACCATTATTTGCTTGAATTAGAAATGATTCTATTATCTATATATTCACAATTCAATATACACAGATATATACCACATATCCATTTCTATTCTATGCCCCTACTTCTATTATTTTTTCATGCAATTTGGAATACTCGAATGGTCGATTCATTTTTTTTTTTTTTCATCTTAGTTTTTTATCTTCTCTTTCCGACTGAAAATTTGGGAATCTTTTATTTTGATCTGGGTTGGGCTTTTCTCTTTCTTTCATTTTTTTCTTTTTTCCTTAAAGCAAACAGATACAGACTCTCTATAACAAAAAAAAAAATGAAAATTTTCATTTTTTTTGTTTTTGTTGAAATAAACAATCCATTTATTCATATAGAATTGATAGAACTAAAACGAATCGAATGGCTATAAGTAACCATTCTTTTAATGTAAAATTAGACATTCATTTCGAAATAGGAAATTCCTAATTATTATTAGTTACTTTACTCAAATTTACAATAATAATATTTTTGAAATAATCAAATAGATATCTATTTGATAAATCGATCGAAATTTATTATATTAATATTAATTATTAATCCCTATTTTGTACTTTATGTTATGCACTAAAATATCAAATAAATAATATAAATAAGAAATATTGGATTGGATATTATATATTTTCTATGTTTGTATTAATTTGAATTATGTTATAAATAACTAACAATTTAGAATTCAGATCCCATTTCTTAAATTCCTATGCATACGCATATTTTGGTTATGTTAGCCCGCTTAGCTCAGAGGTTAGAGCATCGCATTTGTAATGCGATGGTCATCGGTTCGAATCCGATAGCCGGCTTTTCTCAATTTGTTTTCGATTTTTTACATAATTGATAATATCTTTTTTATAAATAAAAAAATTGGGAGAGTTCGATCGCTGTGGAACAAATCAAGAAAAGAACCTACTTTTTTTATTTTTTTTTCTATACAATAGAAGAAAGTTCGGATATTGATAGAATT